AAGAAAGACTTACTATCTTTCTTTGGGATCAGATCCTACGCCACTGCTCAATACCCTTACCTTAAGTGGATTGACTTTATTACATAAGTCGATTCCTAACCATTATCTCATATCATGACATAACATAAGTAAGCAGTTTATATAATTATATAATTTTTTTATTTTATATTTATTATATTAATAAATTTAATAAATATAATAATAATATTAATTTTTAATTTTAATTAATAATTTAATAAATAATAAATAAAATATAATAATATTAATTAATAATTAATTAGTAATTGTAATTAGCTTTATCTCAAAACTTACTAATTTATCTTTATGGCGCTTTGTTTATCAATTAGATCTTTTAACGCTATCCATAGAATAAAGTATATAGGCCTATGTCTTCATAATTCGATTTCTATGAAATTTTTTTCTTTGCTACAGCTGATAAAAATCGTTTTTTGAACGATACATATGTAGAAAGCCTATCTGATTTGCTTTTTCTTTACTATTTTTTTCTATAGTGGAGATAGTCGCACGTAATGACAGATCACGGCCATATTATTAAAAGCTTGTGGTAAAAATGGGTTTCGTTCGAGTGCTCGAAAATTATATTCCAAAGCTTTTGTATGTTCCCCATTACTTGTGTGGATAAGGCCTGTGTTATAGAGTATATAACTTCGATCATAGGGATCAATTTCTAGTCGCATAGCTTCATAATAATTTTGTAAAGCTTCCGCATAATTTCCTTCGGATTGCGCTGACATCCGTTACGGTCTTCATTATTCGATTCCAAAAATATCCGTTCCAGAACCATACGTGAGATTTTTATCTCATACGGCTCCTCCTTTATGTGCATAATGAGAAATAATACAGGGAATCAAAAAAAAACGATTGAAATATTCTCATTATAAACCGAGCGGGGCTAATGTTTTTACAATAAATTTCTAGCCAACCTTCCTGCAGGGGACCTTTTATTAACATTAAGTAATTGATACTAGATCTAAATAAAAATGAAAAGGTAACCCCAACAATTTCTTTGTCCTCAACGCCTCCTACCTAATTTCGCGGAATTAGTCACTTCAACAGTCTTTGATGGTTATACAGGTACCAAAAGTACAAACGAGATGGATATTTGTTATTCCAACCATTTTGATTAATCCGGATCCTGTTAGTAAGGAAGGGAAAAGTTTCTAACAAAGTGTTCATGTTGTTGATTCCTAGGTGTAGTGCTTCTTCCCTTATGCCGCCTATTGGTAATAGTAGAGACCTGTAATCCTGTAATATATAATATTATAATTCTAATATTAATTTATAATATTAATTATTAATAATTATTAATATAGGAGTAGGTGGTGGTGTAACCTTTCGCTCAATACTAGAATCGACAATTGAAGCATCGGGGGCTGCATTAATCGGAGATACACGACAGTAAGGAGTTGTTTTATTTCGAAACTTAACCTTCAACAAGCGGCGATTTTTTTTCAATAATATTTTTCTTTCTATCCCGACGCGTGTGTCTTTCTCGTAAGGCTGAGAAAAAAAGAATCAAATCGCACCATCTCTATAATAGGTAAATGCTTCCCTTTCTCTTGAAGTTGTCGGAATTATTCGTAATAAAATAGTTGCTACAATTGAAAAGGTCTTATCAATAAAATTTTCATTTATCCGTGATCTAGGCATAGTTATCAATCCACTCTATAATTCTTTTCATTGTCTCTTGTGAGAAAGACGAAAGGTCCCACAAACTGTACATCACGAAATACCATAAAAACAGACTCAAAAACAAGAGATGAATCTGATACTCATGTGAAAATTCTTCTTGTTTTTGCCAGGAATTAATAATAAATATTTGAATACGATTCGATTTTATCCAAATCCAAAATGTAAATGTAGTAGTATACCACTGACGGGAACTGTTCCGATTTCATCGAAATTGAAGATTCAAAGAATTTTTCCTACAAATTAGGGAAATTTTAATAAAATTATGACCCAAAAAGATATGATCTATATGATCCAAAAGGAAAAAAAGAATCGAATAAATCATCCTTTGGAATCAGAGTCTAAAATTATAGTTTAAATAGAATCATGATCGAAGGGTGTCCATTAATTATAAAAAATATGGATTAAGATGTGATTCGGTATATTATCATAAAAAGAAGGATAAGAGTTCCCCAGTTTTCGAAAACAACTCTAAAAAACAACACCCCACCAATATATAATTATAATCATTAATCATATTACCATATTATAGTTTTTACAAGAAAAAAATTTTCTCATCAATAATCTAACTCGCCCGCTATTCAGTCCGTTTTGGGTTCAGAATCATTACGTAGGAGAGATGGCCGAGCGGTTCAAGGCGTAGCATTGGAACTGTTATGTAGGCTTTTGTTTACCGAGGGTTCGAATCCCTCTCTTTCCACACTTCACACAATTCACTGTATAAAACCAAATAACAATGTATACCAGTATTCCAACAATTAGAGGCGGACAAGGACTGAAGAAAAGTCCC